AACTTAACACAAAAGCGGAAAAAGATATAATAATAACTTGGTCCAGAGCATCTACCATTATACCTACAATGATTGGCCATACCATTGCTATCCACAATGGAAAAGAGCATTTACCTATTTATATAACAGATCGTATGGTAGGCCATAAATTAGGAGAATTTTCACCTACTCTAAATTTCCGAGGACATGCAAAAAATGATAATAGATCTCGTCGTTAACGTTAATTTTAATATAAATTTTTAAATCGTAATTTATAACTAATTTTTTAAAAATGGAATTCTTATTCAAATTAAGTTCAAATCATTTATTTTATAATTCATAATTCTATATATAATTAAAAAAAATTATAATTAATAAATAATATAGAATTAATAAAAAAATTAAATATTTAAATTCATTTATTCGTGTTTTATTCGATTTTTTGAATTGGTTTTTTTTACAGTAGCTAATGCTAGTCACAGAATTTAGTCAATGAGCTAGAATGGGTTCTAAGGATATCTATAAAGATATATATCTATAGATATCTTTAGAAAAAAAAAGAAAATACACAAATAAGACGTATCATTTTATGTATAGTAGTGGAGAATTATGGGACAAAAAATAAATCCGCTTGGTTTCAGACTTGGTACAACTCAAAATCATGATTCTATTTGGTTTGCACAACGAACAAATTATTCCGAGAATATACAAGAAGATAAAAAAATACGAGATTGTATCAAAAATTATATACAAAAGAATATAAGAGTATCCTCTGGTGTTGAGGGAATTGGACAGATAAAGATTCAAAAAAGAATCGATCTTATTCAAGTCATAATATATATGGGATTTCCAAAGTTATTAATAGAGGGTAAGCCTCAAAAAATCGAAGAATTACAGACAAATATGCAAAAAAAACTGAATTGTGTGAATCGAAAACTAAACATTGCTATTGTAAAAGTTGCAAATGCTTATAAACACCCTAATATTATTGCAGAATTTATAGCTGGACAATTAAAGAATAGAGTTTCATTCCGTAAAGCAATGAAAAAAGCTATTGAATTAACTGAACAAGCGGGTACAAAAGGAGTTCAAGTACAAATTGCAGGACGTATCGACGGAAAAGAAATTGCACGCGTTGAATGGATCAGAGAAGGTAGGGTTCCTCTACAAACCATTCGAGCTAAAATTGATTATTGTTGCTATACTGTTCGAACTATTTATGGGGTTTTGGGGATCAAAGTTTGGATATTTTCTAAATAAAGAAAAATATGTTATTCTTTATCTTAAATATCCGATATTTTTTTTATAGAAAACAAAAAATGAAAAATGACTCGATTTTTATTTCCCCAAAATAATCAATTTTATAAGATTGAATCGACTAAAAAATGAAATTAATCATTTCATATTGATAGTATTGCTATGCTTAGTGTGCGACTCGTTAGTTTTTTAGTTTTTTAGAACGGTTCAAATTTAACAAAAAAATAAACCGGTTCATAGTAAAAATTAATTAAAAAAGAACTAATAACCAACGCATCGCTTCGGATTATCTAGATCTAAAGAACTAGTCAAAACAAAAAAATATAAAAAAAGATATATTATAGCAACTGAACTATTATGAAGCATAAACGAAAAAAAAATATTATTTAGTTGTAAAGCAATAAAAATATACAGATAAATGAAGAGGTGAAAGAAAGAGAGAAAAATCTATCAATGATATAGAATTCTAATATGTAAAGGTCTATGGGTCATCTCATAAAAGGTAGTGTAATAAAACATCAATCTAAATTAATTCATATATATTGAATTAATTTATCACGTAAACAAATTAAGAGCTCTGAATCAATAAAAACTGAGAATATTGATTCACGAAAAAAAATCAATATTCTAAAAAAATATTATTAATTTTGAGATATGAGAAAGGCTCCATTGTCGAATTCAGACCTAACCATTAATAGAGAAGTGATGGGAACGACGAAACCTACAAATACTTAAGATTTTCTTAAAAACAAATCTTAATGATTCATTAGGTGGGATGGCGGAAGAAACCAAAAAGCAATCGATTTTTTAGGAGTTGTGCCCTACATTACATCTGAATTTGATAATAAAAGAGTAAATATTCGCCCGCGATAATTTTGATTTTTTTTCTTTTTTTGCCAATTCAATTTATTCTTTCAAATAATCAAAAATATTCTAATAAAAAAGAAAAAAAAGATTCATTAGAACATTCTAAAATAACAAATAATAGAACAAAACTACATTATTTAGTGATAACAAAAATTGTTTATAAGAATACATATTCAATTATATATAAAAACAAGATATAAAAATTATGAATAGATTCTATGAAATCTCAAAAAATCCCGCTATTCGATTATTCATTAAATATAGGAATATTAATGCATATTATTTTATCGATTAGATTCAATCGATTATATATCTATATTCTATATGATATCTATTTGAATTACTTCATTCGCGAGGAGCCGTATGAGGTAAAAATCTCATGTACGATTCTGGAATAAAGATGGAATTGAGAAACAACCATCAATTATAACCCCCAAAGAACCAGATTTCGTAAACAACATAGAGGAAGAATGAAGGGAATATCCTATCGAGGGAATCATATTTGCTTCGGAAGATATGCTCTTCAGGCGCTTGAGCCAGCTTGGATAACAGCTAGACAAATAGAAGCGGGACGGCGGGCAATGTCACGAAATGTTCGCCGAGGTGGACAAATATGGGTACGCATATTTCCGGACAAACCGGTTACAGTAAGACCTACTGAAACACGTATGGGTTCGGGAAAAGGATCTCCCGAATATTGGGTAGCTGTCGTTAAACCTGGGAAAATACTTTATGAAATGGGTGGGGTACCGGAAAATATAGCAAGAAAGGCTATTTCAATAGCATCATCCAAAATGCCTATACGAACTCAATTCATTATTTCAGGGTAATAAATTAGAACCAAAGGAAAGAGGTCTTTAGGATGAAAACAAAAAATGCAATTGTAGGTTCCTTTTTTTGAACACAAAATATTTTTACTTCTATTTTTGGACTGAAAGAATAAAAAAATGATATGATTCAACCTCAAACTCATTTGAATGTAGCCGATAACAGCGGAGCACGCGAACTGATGTGTATTCGAATCCTGGGAGCTAGTAATCGACGATATGCTTATATTGGTGACATTGTTGTTGCTGTAATCAAACAAGCAGTACCAAATACGAACTTAGAAAGATCAGAAGTGATCAGAGCTGTAATTGTACGTACTTGTAAAGAACTCAAACGTAGCAACGGTATAATAATTCAGTATGATGATAATGCTGCAGTTGTCATTGATCAAGAAGGAAATCCAAAAGGAACTCGAATCTTTTGTGCAATCGCCCGGGAATTGAGACAGTTAAATTTCACTAAAATAGTTTCATTAGCACCCGAGGTATTATAAGACGAAACCGTGCTATGGATACACTATTTTTTTGTGAAATAGATTAATTAATCTATTTTATCTCACATATATCCCTTTTGTAGTAATTATTATAAGTATTAGAAGTAGCAATTATTATTTATTTCAGATTAATACTTGATAACTTAAACAATATATCTATATATAGAATATAGATATATATATAATAGAAAATCCAAAATAAAATAATAAATAGAAAAAGGAGCATGTTGATTATATAGAAAGTAAAGGACACGAATCATTTTCGTTTACCATGGGTAAGGACACTATCGCTGACATAATAACCTATATAAGAAATGCTGACATGAATAAAAAAGGAATGGTTCAAATACCATTTACTAACATAACAGAAAACACTGTAAAAATACTTTTACGAGAGGGTTTTGTTGAAAACGTCCGAAAACATAGAGAAAACAACAAATATTTTTTAGTTTTAACTCTACGATATAGAAGAAATAGAAAAGGATCATATAAAAGTTTTTTAAATTTAAAACGAATCAGTACACCCGGTCTACGAATATATTCTAATTATCAACGAATCCCTCGAATTTTAGGGGGCATGGGGGTTGTAATTCTTTCAACTTCTAGAGGTATAATGACAGATCGAGAGGCTCGATTAGAAAGAGTCGGTGGAGAAGTTTTATGTTATATATGGTAATCTTTCTAACACCCGAATTATATGAGAAACTTCTATCCATTTTTAATACAAAAAAGAGAGAGAAAAGGCAAGTTTCTAATATAACTTCCCCCCTTATGTATATTTGTGAATGTGATAAGGGATTTAACTGGAATTAAAAAAAGGGGGGGGGATTCGCGAAAATTTAATTACTAAATGAATAACTTACCCATGAATAATTTCCCTGGGGTATGTTTCAGGTTCCCTTATATAATTAATGCAAATTGGATTTTGATTCTAGGCTATGTTTCCAAAAAAAAAGATTCAACGTACTTTTTATGGGTATCCGATAAGGAAAGAAAAAAAGTATAAGTCATTCAATTAAATTAGGGTATTTTTCAACCTCAACATTCTTTTTATGGGAAAGGACACAATTAGAAGTTCAAAACAGAAGGAAACCTTATTTTCTTCCAATAAATAAATTTTGGATTAACTTATTAAGTTAAGGAATGGCAAATATGAAAATAAGGGCCTCCGTTCGTAAAATTTGTGAAAAATGTCGATTGATTCGAAGACGAGGGCGAATTATAGTAATTTGTTCCAATCCAAGACATAAACAAAGACAAGGATAATATTTTAACAAACGGAGGCTTTCTAAAAAAATTTTAATATAGAAATTTTTATTTTATCTTATTTTTATTTTATCTTATTATATAATTATATTTTATCTAATATTATTTATTATTTTATTTTATCAAATAAAAAATTTTTATAAGAAATTTGATTGATATTTCAAATTTGAAATTTTATTTCAAAAATTGTATTTTATATTAATCGAAATAGAATATAATTAATATAGAAAAATAGAATATTAATTCTAGTTCGAAAATAATTAATTTAAAAATTTAATTTTAATAAAGGCTCCCCCCTTTTTGACACGAA